TATACTTTATTGAGATAGGTAAACCGACGGACCCCCCTAAGAACCGTATATGAAAATTTCATCTCGTACGGCTCAAGCGGAAACACCAAAATACTGGTTAAAACAGATATGTAATAGAAAGTTTGAAACTTATTAATAACTTGGTTCAAACATCTCTGAGGGTATGAAGGAACCAAAATCCGAAATCCCCCCTTTTTGATGATAATGCTAAAATATCAAGTGGGCTCATCCGTCTTTATATTGATCGTTACAGGCCTCTTGAATTTTCTCTTCCCCTTTTTTTTTATTTGATTTCTTGTTTGTGCGTAATTTTTTTTACTATTGATAGGAATTCTCTTGTTGAGACCCTATGATTTGATTGAAACCTCAGATTCATACTAGAACCACGATGATTCGCCCTAAAGCTAAGCCCAAAGGTTCTCTGAGTAAGAACCATTTGATCATCACTTACTTAATGAATGAATGTTATGACCAAAAATCCAGAGAAAGATTTGTCCCTCGGTCAAAGTCAAAATAAACACGATTCGGAAAGAGAAAAAATCGTTCGATTTATGAAATACCTCTTTGAAAATTTTTGGAGTAGGAGTCCGGTCGCGAGGTCTGAATAGTAGGTATGAATCATAGTTCAAATATTTCTCTTGAGCTATTCCATGTATTCCGTGCTCCAGATACTCGAATAAATATCCGACGGGGCAGAACCATCTCCATTGAGATGAGATGACAGACCCATTTCTGCACTATCAATAGGATCAATTATAACAAGTCACACACTCATATTCCGGAACTACCGAAACAACGAAATTCCGCGGTCGAACTACCAGAATGGTCCAGAAATCCGAGTCCTAAGTGATTCATTTTTGATTCAAAAGCTAGGACTTCGTTGTTCTTGTGGGCCTAACTCATTGAAATTCCATCCAGTAAAACGGAAGAATTATAAATCTCCAAAATAATAGATAGGAATATCGCAAATAGAGCCATTGCGACACCCATTAAGGGGGTAGTTCCCCATCCAGGAGCTACTTTACCATATTCCGAATTCAATGGTTTCAATAAATCCCCTGTAAGAGTTCTTCTTGGCCCAGATCTAGAACTGTCCTCAACGGTTTGTGTAACCATAAATCCTATTGCATTGGTTGAGATCTGTTGACTTTGTATACTATTCCGTTGTAAATAAACGATCTTGTCGTAACGTAGATCCACCCTATCGTGGTCTTGAAATTTTCTAATAATGGAAACAGCAACCTTAGTCGCCATCTCTATATCCGGTTCACTTGTAAGCTTTACTGGGTATGCCTTATATACCGCTTTTGGGCAGCCCTCTCAACAACTAAGAGATCCGTTCGAGGAACACGGAGACTAGTTGAAATGATGAACCTCCCCTATTAGTTGGGAGGCTCATTACTTCAATTGAGATAATGAAAAATCATTTCATCTTTTTAGTCGAAATCCTAGGCGGGTCTCTAAAAAAGATAGCGAAAAAAATTATCCCTAGAGTCGAAATTAACAGGAATGTATAAACCAATGCTTCCATAGATTCGATCGTGGTTTACAATTATAGCTTCCACACCTGTGCATTTGGGATCATTTCCCAGACAAGGAAAGGGTAATATTTAAAGAAAAGCAATAATGAAAATAAAAATTTCTCCGGTACCCCGCCTATACCTATGCTAAATAAAAAAAATAGAGGCGAATGATACCAGACCAGAACAACGTTGTATCAAACTACTTGTCTCCTTGTAGTTGGATCTCCAAGTTTTTGGAATGCCCCAAATTCGACTTGAGCATCCAAATCTGGGTCAATCCCAGCAAAAACATCTCTGAACAAGGTTCTAGCACCGTGCCAAATGTGTCCGAAAAAGAAGAGCAAAGCAAACGAAGCATGTCCAAAAGTGAACCAACCCCTTGGACTGCTACGAAAAACGCCATCAGATTTCAAAGTAGCACGATCTAATTCAAAAATTTCCCCCAATTGCGCACGTCTAGCATATTTTTTCACAGTAGCGGGATCACTATAGCTGATTCCATTGAGTTCGCCACCATAGAACTCAACAGTTACGCCTACTTGTTCGACACTATATTTTGATTCTGCCCTTCTAAAAGGAACATCGGCTCGCACAATTCCGTCTCCGTCTACCAAAACGACTGGAAATGTTTCAAAAAAAGTAGGCATACGGCGTACAAAAAGCTCATGCCCCTCTTTATCTCTAAAGACGGGGTGCCCTAACCACCCAACAGCTATTCCATCCCCGTTGTCCATTGAGCCTGCTCGGAATAATCCCCCTTTCGCCGGATTATTACCGATGTAATCATAAAAAGCTAATTTTTCGGGAACTTTAGACCAAGCTTCTGATAAACTCAGATTTTCGGCTAGTCCGGTGCCAACTCTTCGATATATTTCTTGCTGGAAGTACCCCTGATCCCATTGATAACGGGTGGGCCCAAATAATTCGATGGGGGTAGTTGCTGAACCATACCACATAGTTCCAGCAACTACAAAAGCTGCAAAAAAGACAGCAGCGATACTACTGGAAAGGACAGTTTCAATATTACCCATACGTAATCCTTTGTATAGTCGTTGGGGCGGGCGGACACTAAGATGGAATAGGCCCGCTAATATGCCCAATGTCCCCGCTGCAATATGATGGGAGGCTATTCCCCCCGGAACAAAAGGATCAAAACCTTCTGCCCCCCACGCTGGATTTACAGGTTGTACTTTTCCGGTTAGGCCATAGGGGTCGGACACCCATATTCCAGGACCATACAAGCCTGTTACATGAAATGCACCAAAACCAAAGCAAGCCAACCCTGAGAGAAATAAATGAATTCCAAAGATCTTGGGCAAATCCAAGGAGGGTTTTCCCGTACGTTCATCACAGAAGATTTCTAGGTCCCAATACACCCAATGCCAGATGGCTGCTAAGAAGCACAAGCCGGAAAACACAATATGTGCCCCGGCCACACCTTCGTAACTCCAAATACCCGGATTCGCTACAGTTCCTCCTGTGATACTCCAACCACCCCATGAATTGGTTATTCCTAAACGAGTCATGAAGGGTATAACGAACATACCCTGTCTCCACATTGGATCAAGAACGGGGTCAGAGGGATCAAAAACCGCTAATTCATATAGGGCCATCGAGCCGGCCCAACCAGCAACTAGAGCTGTATGCATTATATGGACAGAAAGTAAGCGACCGGGATCATTCAATACGACGGTATGAACACGATACCAAGGCAAACCCATGGAAATACCCCTTTTTTATCAAAGATAAATGGACACTATGTGACTTTATCGCATTGGAAAAGACTATGCTATGGCCCTCCGCCTTTCAGTGGATTATCTCGAGGCAAGGGTTAATATTTATTCCCTTCCATTGGAAATAATTGAACAATTCAATTCTGTTCGTAGGAACAAAGAGAAACAAATCTATTCTATACCCGATAAGTACCAATACGCAATGGGGGGGTTGGTCCCATTTTTTTTTTGAGCAAATGCATAGAGACTTGTTCATCATTCGAATGACCCATTCGTAATAATTTTTTTTTCCGTTATTCATTCTGTCTTCCTCCATGAACCCTCCAATCTATGGATAAAATCCAATAAATGTTTTTAAAAATAAACGAAAATATTAGGAAGGTGAGAAAGCCATTATTACGTTTCCACATCAAAGTAAAATATAGTACTTAGTGCCTTTTTTTTTTAACTTAATGCCCATTGGTGTTCCAAAAGTGCCTTTTCGGAATCCTGGAGAGGAAGATGCAGTTTGGGTTGACGTATAGTGCGACTTGTCAGACATATTGGGTCATATGGGATTTCCCCGTTCTCTCCCCCGATCGAGATACCCCCTGTTTTGCCCAAGAAAGATTGATTGAATCGTTAATAATAATTATAATTCGAATTCGGAGCGTGAAGCGCAATTAGATCAATTTTTTTGTTGGTTTGGGGATCAAAATTATATCAATTAATCCGTATTATCAACTAGAATAATTTATGGTTAGGTTGGACCAATAAGAAGTATCCAGGCTCCGTTCAGGAAATACCAAATTGGGAATCTACGGATAATTACCGCTTGTATCATAACGGATTCTTATTATATTTATACCATAACATAATGTATAATATAAGTGATAATATAAGTGATCTTAAACTGCCAATCAATAAAGTAATATGATGAATACATCAAATATTTGGTATTGGTGGAAGGCATGAAACCGGCCGAATTGAAAAAAAAAAGTCGTAGCAAAAGCAAAAAGAAGTGGTACTGGGATTATTTGTACTATATGTGCAAATAGAATTCGGGCAGATTTTTACCCGGAGTAGAGCATAAACCTAAAAGAATTGAGGAGGCCCGTTTAGGAACAAGAAAATAACATCGTGATTCGAATCTCGATGAAACCAATACATCAATGAGAGGTTAGTTCGATAAGTTCAATGAATTCTTTTTTTTTTATATTATAGGTTAAAATTCTTATAGGTTAAAGGGAAGCGATTCAAAACTCATGTTTCTTAAAAATGAAAGAAAAAGCCTCTTCGTTTAGTTAGGAAAAAACTTTTTTTTTTTACGAAAAAACAAAAACAAAGAGGGCTGGAATCGACACATTGATTCTTTTTTTTTTCGTTTCGCCATTTTTTGAACCGTATGCATCTAAAGGCGCGTGTGCGGTTCCGAAGGAAATTTTGTCCTAATCAACCGACTTCATCGAGAAAGATTACTTTTTTTAGGGCAAGAGATTGATAGCGAGATCTCAAATCAAATTGTAGGTCTCATGATATATCTCAGTATAGAGGATGCGACCAGGGATCTTTATTTGTTTATAAACTCTCCCGGCGGGTGGGTAATCCCCGGAATAGCTATTTATGACACTATGCAATTTGTGTCACCAGATGTACATACAATATGCATGGGATTAGCCGCTTCAATGGGATCTTTTATCCTGGTTGGAGGAGAAATTACCAAACGTCTAGCATTCCCTCACGCTTGGCGCCAATGAGTTTTTTTTTTATTTGAGAGAAAACATAAGACTATGCCTTCGCTATATGGAATATAAATAATAAGTAATAATAGCATGGCACCTCGAACTCGATATTAACAAACCATTATTTCATTTTTTTTTTCCATAACATGAGATTCTGTATCGAGATAGTAGTATGAAACAAAGGTTATTTCCCGATTTCATCTTATGTATCGGAGGTCTGTTTCAGCGTCACAAACAAATCCTTTTTTGCTTCTACACCAGAAGTCTCTTTCCGATATTTAGTATTTAGGTTATGAAAGAGTACGAAAGAAAAAAAAAAAAAAATTTTACTTATTTGATCCGATCAGAAAGATACTTTGGGATTGCAGAATCACAGAACAGACGAATAAATATATAAAGCAACGGAACCATCATAGTATTTTTGGCTCCTCCGAAAGGAAGGATGGTAAATGGAGCATTCAACGATCTGGATCTGATGGATCTTATTTGTCTCTTTCTTCAATGGAAGGGAAAAGTAAATTCCATTTAGGAGCCGTATGCAATGCACAAAAAAATATGCCTGTACGGTTGTTCAATTCTATCTTTTTCCTCTTGCTTGTTATTCTTTATCCTACCCCTTCATGCGATCGCGCGAGATAGGGGAACCATTCATTATGTTATTATTATATCGCCAGGGTTATGATCCACCAACCTGCTAGCTCTTTTTATGAGGCATCAACAGGAGAATTTATCCTGGAAGCGGAAGAACTACTAAGACTACGCGAAACCCTCACAAGGGTTTATGTACAAAGAACGGGAAAACCCTTATGGGTTATATCCGAAGACATGGAAAGAGATGTTTTTATGTCAGCAACAGAAGCCCAAGCTCATGGCATTGTTGATCTTGTAGCGATCGAAAATAACGGGGGTTTCGCATAAAAATCCTAGATTCTATCTCGAACCATAATTAGAATGATCCGTAAGTTCATATTTTATGTTCTTACCCAGGTAAAAAATTAAGAAGTAATTCATCATGATCGGGTTAGGATCGATCTAAACCAGCTTTTGGATACGATGCAGCATGCCAACTATTAAACAACTTATTAGAAATACAAGACAGCCAATCCGAAATGTTACGAAATCCCCTGCTCTTCGAGGATGTCCTCAGCGTCGAGGAATATGTACTAGGGTGTATGTGCGACGCGTTCAGATCATGGGCTGGAACAAATGAGACAATTTTTCCAGTATCAATGACCAGTACCAACGAATAGGATGGAATGGACGAACTCCATTCACTATCTAAAAATAGTGATCTATCATATACCTATATTGTGTTATTGTGTATGGTATGGAATTTATGGTTTCCATTGGTGCAAATCCAATCACCTCAATTTGAGATGAAAAGCAATTCCCCATTGGTAGCAAGTGGTATCCATTAAGCGGGGAAATTTTATTTTAAAAACAGAAGAATTCTGTTCCTACTCTTGCAAGAACGGACTAACAGGGTCAGCTACCTAGCCAACCTTCACAACTAAATGCCGTCACTGTATGGATAGATCTCGTTGTGAAAAGACCTATTACTGTATAATTCATGGGTAGAGCCAAAGAGTGTGAACTGTACAAGTTACCAAAACATTGATTAAATGAGTAAGGGGCTCCGGTGTATAGAGAGGACCTCACCGTTTAAGAAGTAACCATAGAAACGATGGAAGCCACTATTTCTATTTTATTTCTATTTTCTTTATTTATCCATTTACTACGTATTTATTACTATTTATTTGATACTTAATATCGGTCAAATTTTATATTTTATTTTGGGGCGAAATGCAAATGCCTGGAAGAAATAAAAAATCGTGGTTGGGAAGGTCATAGTAGCAAAAGCCATTGGAATTTTTATTTTATACATCGGAAGAATCCGTTTTGTTATTAATTAAACTAGAAGAGGGGAAAAGAATGACTGAAAGAAAAGAAATCAATTAGTTATTCATCAAAGTTTTATTTGATTCAATGACCAGAGTTAGACGAGGATATATAGCTCGGAGACGTCGATCAAAAATGCGTTTATTTGCATCAACCTTTCGAGGGGCTCATTCAAGACTTACTCGAACTATTATGCAACAGAAAATGAGAGCTTTGGTTTCTACTCATCGGGATAGAGGCCGGCAAAAGAGAGATTTTCGTCGTTTGTGGATCACTCGGATAAACGCGGTAACCCGCGAGGATAGGGTATCCTATAGTTATAGTAGATTAATACACGATCTGCGCAAGAGACAGTTGCTTCTTAACCGTAAAATACTTGCACAAATAGCTATATCAAATAAGAATAGTCTTTACATGATTTCTAATGAAATCCTCAAATAAGGAGATTTAAGGAATTCGACGGAATGATTTAAACGGAGTTCCCCGGAGAATGAACTCCGGGAAGATAGAATCGAAATTCATATGATAACAGTAGGAATGAATAAACACGCTTCAATAATAAAAAAAAGATTTCTCCTCCCCCCCCCCCCCCCATTATTTTTTCTTTTTTTCTTATGACGCGAC